CACTTCAACTATGAGTGTCAAAAAAATAATACATTTTTGTAGAGTTGAAGAGAAATATCCCAATACATGTCTTATTTTTTTTTCAATAATCCATATTTGTAGCAATGAAATACTAGTGTTCCTACCCCAAGTGATAGATGATTGATTACAAGATGGTATATATTCTTTATAAAGGACCAGAAATACCTTGCTTACGTATCATTGGGAAGTGCATTAACATAAATACGGCGGTAAGAAGAGGTAATACAAAAGTGTGTAAACTATAAAAACGAGTCAAAGTGGATTGTCCTACACTAGCACTTCCGCGTAATAACTCTACCAGAGGCGAGCCTATTACAGGAATAGCGTCTGGTACGCCTGTTACAATTTTTACTGCCCAATAACCAATTTGGTCCCGAGGTAAGGAATAACCAGTTACACCAAAAGATGCGGTCAATACACCCAAAACCACACCTGTAACCCAAGTCAATTCACGAGGTTTTTTAAAGCCGCCGGTGAGATACACGCGAAATACGTGCAGGATCATCATTAGGACCATCATACTTGCCGACCATCGATGAACTGATCGGATTAACCAACCAAAATTAGCTTCAGTCATTATATATTGAACAGAAGCAAAGGCCTCCGTAACCGTCGGACGATAATAAAAAGTCATAGCAAACCCGGTAGCTACTTGTACTAAAAAACAAGTAAGCGTAATTCCCCCTAGACAATAAAATATGTTGACGTGAGGAGGAACATATTTACTAGTTATATCATCGGCAATTGCCTGAATCTCAAGACGTTCTTCGAACCAATCATAGATTTTATTGAGATAGGTAAATCAAGGGGACCCCCCCGGAGAACCGTATATGAAAATTTCATCTCGTACGGCTCAAACAGAAACACCCAAATACTAGTTCTAACGGATGTGTGTAATATAAAGTTTGAAATTTATTAATTCTATGATTTATGATTCAATTTTTTTTTGAAGATACTAAAGAATAAAAATCCGAAAGCTCTTCTTTGTGGTTATAATGCCAAAAAATCAAGTCGGCTCATTCGTCTATATATTGATCGTTATAGGCCTCTTGAATCTTCTATTTACCTATTTTCTTTGGTGTTATTTATATGTAATGCGGCTTTACTGCTGTTTTCGTTATTATTGATAGGAATTCTCTTGTTAAGACCCTATGAATTGATTAAAACCTCAGATTCATACTAAAACCACGATGATTCAATAAAACCCTTTCAAACTAAGTCTAAGTCCCAAAATTCCCTGAGTAAGAACCATTGGATCATCACTTATTCAATGAATAGATATAATGACTAAAAATCCAAACCAAAGAAACCTTTGTTTTGTCCTTTGATCAAAATAAGCATAAACGAAAGTTTGAAAGAATAAAAAAATTTCTATTTATAACTTCTAACTCTTTGAAAAAATTTTTTGAAGTCCGGACACGAGGTCTGACTTTTAAGTATGAATCATAGTTCTAATAGTAATCTATTTCATATATTCCGTGCTCCAGATACTAGAATGAATATCCGACGAAGTAAAACCATCTCTATCAAGATGACAGACCCATTCTCTGTACTATCCATAGGATCATTTATACCAAGTCACACACTCATATTCCGGAAATACAGAAACAAAGAAATTCCACGGTCAAACTACCAAAATAGAATGGGATAAAAATCAGAAACCTAAACGCTTCACTCTTTGTATTGAAAAAGCCAGTTAATGGTTCTTGTGAATCTAATTCATTGAAATTCCATCCAGTAAAATGGAAGAATTATAAATCTCCAAAATAATAGATAGGAATATCGCGAATAGAGCCATTGCGAGACCCATCAAAGGAGTAGTTCCCCACCCAGGAGCTACTTTACCATATTCTGAATTCAATGGTTTCAATAAACTCCCCGCATTAGTTCGTTTTGGGCGGCCAGATCTAGAACTACCTTCAACGGTTTGTGTAGCCATAATATTTTATATTCAGTAAGATCTGTTGACTTTGTATACCATTCCGTTGTAAATAAATGATCTTATCATAGATCCATTGTGGTCTTAAAACTTTATAATGTCTTAAAACTATATAATCATGGAAACAGCAACCCTAGTTGCCATCTTTTTATCTGGTTTACTTGTAAGTTTTACTGGGTACGCCTTATATACTGCTTTTGGGCAACCCTCTCAACAACTAAGAGATCCATTCGAGGAACACGGGGACTAGTTGAAGTACGGATCCTCCCAATATTGGGAGGATCCGTACTTCAATTGAGATAATGACAAATCATTTCACCTTTTTAGTTGGAACTTTAGGCGGTTCTCGAAAAAAGATAGCGAAAAAAATTATTCCTAGAGTTGAGACTAAAAGGAATGTATAAACCAATGCTTCCATAGATTCGATCGTGGTTTACAATTATAGCTTCCATACCTGTTTATTTGGGATCGTCTCCCGGATAAATAAAGAACAAGAGTCAAAGAAAAGGCAGTGATTCAAATCAAGATTTATCTGGTACCCCATCTAAAAATCACAAAAATAAAATAAAAATGAAAAGTAACAAGTAACAAAGCATATTGTATCAGACTACTTGTCTTCTTGTAGTTGGATCTCCAAGTTTTTGGAATGCTCCAAATTCCACTTGAGCATCTAAATCTGGATCAATACCAGCAAAAACATCTCGAAACAAGGTTCTAGCACCATGCCAAATGTGTCCGAAGAAGAAGAGCAAAGCAAACGAAGCATGTCCAAAAGTAAACCAACCCCGTGGACTGCTACGAAAAACACCATCGGATTTCAAAGTAGCACGATCTAATTCAAAAATCTCACCCAATTGAGCACGTCTAGCATATTTTTTCACAGTAGCGGGATCGCTATAACTGACTCCGTTGAGTTCGCCGCCATAGAACTCGACAGTTACACCTACTTGTTCGACACTATATTTAGATTCCGCCCTTCTAAAAGGAACATCGGCTCTAACAATTCCGTCTCCGTCTACCAAAACAACCGGAAATGTTTCAAAAAAAGTAGGCATACGACGTACAAAAAGTTCGCGCCCCTCTTTATCTCTAAAGATAGGATGTCCTAACCACCCAACAGCTATTCCATCCCCGTTGTCCATTGAGCCCGCTCTGAATAACCCCCCCTTTGCCGGATTATTGCCGATGTAATCATAAAAAGCTAGTTTTTCGGGAATTTTAGACCAAGCTTCAGATAAACTTTGATTTTCAGCCAACCCAGCACCAATTCTTCGATATATTTCTTGTTGGAAGTATCCTTGATCCCATTGATAACGAGTGGGACCAAATAATTCAATCGGGGTAGTTGCTGAACCATACCACATAGTTCCAGCAACTACAAAAGCGGCAAAAAAGACAGCAGCAATACTACTGGAAAGGACGGTTTCAATATTTCCCATACGTAATCCTTTGTATAGGCGTTGAGGTGGACGTACACTAAGATGGAATAGACCCGCCAATATGCCCAAGGTCCCTGCTGCAATATGATGAGAGGCTATTCCTCCCGGAACAAAAGGATCAAAACCCTCCACACCCCACGCTGGATTTACGGATTGTACCCTTCCAGTTAGTCCATAAGGATCGGACACCCATATTCCAGGACCATACAATCCTGTTACATGAAATGCACCAAAACCAAAGCAAGCCACCCCTGATAGAAATAAATGAATTCCAAAGATCTTAGGCAAATCCAAAGAGGGTTTTCCTGTACGTTCATCAGTAAATATTTCTAGATCCCAATACACCCAATGCCAGATAGCTGCCAAAAAGCACAAGCCCGAAAACACAATATGTGCCCCGGCCACACCTTCGTAACTCCAAATACCCGGATTCGTTACAGTACCCCCTGTGATACTCCAACCGCCCCATGAATTGGTTATTCCTAAACGAGTCATGAAGGGTATAACGAACATACCCTGTCTCCACATTGGATCAAGAACAGGATCAGAAGGATCAAAAACTGCTAATTCGTATAGAGCCATCGAACCGGCCCAACCAGCAACCAGAGCTGTATGCATTATATGGACAGAAATCAAACGACCGGGATCATTCAATACGACGGTATGAACACGATACCAAGGCAAACCCATGGAAATACCCCTTTATCAATGAAAAATAGACACAATGTAACTTTATTGCATTGGAAAAAACTATGCTGTGGACCCTCTTTTTAGTGGATTATCTTGGGGAAAGAATTAATATTTGTTTGATTTGTTTGATTCTTTTCAATTACTTTTAGTAATAATGAAACTATTTTGTTCGTAGGAACAAAAAGAAGCAGATCTATTCTACACCCGATAAGTACCAATACGCAATGGTAGGGGGTTGATACCATTTTATATGAGTGAATGCATATATATATTTGTTCATCATTCAAAGGACTTATTTGTAATAATTTTCCTTTATTCATTTTGTCTTCTTTATCTTTTTTTATGAACTTAGTCAATCTATGGATAAAATATGATAAAGGCCAATATTAGTAGGACACTAAATCCATTGTTACGCTTTCACATCAAAGTGAGATATAGTACTTAATTTTTCTTTTATTTAATGCCTATTGGTGTTCCAAGAGTACCTTTTCGAAGTCCTGGAGAGGAAGATGCATTGTGGATTGACGTATAGTGCGACTTGTCAGATATATTGGGTCATATGGTATTTCCCCATTCTCTTCCCCGATCGAGATATCCTCCCCTTCGCCCAAGAAAGATTGATTGAATTATCAAAAATTTGGAGCGTGAAGTTCAATTAGATCCATTTTTTCGGGAGGGTATACAGATTAATATTATTAATTAGAATAATTTATGGTTATCTTGGTTAGGCCAATAAAATGAAGTATCCAGGCTCCGTTTAGAAAAAAACCGGTAATAAATCTATTTATGATTCCTATTTCTATCATATTCTATTTCTTTATATATTTATAATAGAAGTGATCTCAAACTGTTAATCAATCGAGTAATATGATGAATGCATTGAATATCTGTTGTAAGACATGAAATAAATTGTAAAAAGGAAGTCGTAGCAAAAGGACGTGGTATTGGGGCATTTGTCATATATGTGCAAATCCAAATCGGGCGGATCTTTACTCGGAGTAGAGCATAAACCTAAAAAAATTGAAGAAGCCCATTCAGGAACAAGAAAATTACATCGCGATTGAGATTGTATCTCGATGAAACAATACATCAATGAAAAGTTAGTTAGATAAATTTAGTAATTTTTTTTTATAGATAAACAAAACAGGCCAAAACCCATCTTTTTTTAAAAATGAAAGAAAAGCCCCTTTTTATAAGTTAAAAGCCTGGTATGAAAAAAAAAAAAAAAGAAAGCGCTAGAATCTACATCTACACATTGATTCTTTTTTTTTTCGTTATTTTTGTTGAACCGTATGCATCAAAAGGTGCATGTACGGTTTCTAAGGGATACAACTTTATCCCAATCAACCGACTTTATCGAGAAAGATTACTTTTTTTAGGCCAAGGGGTTGATAGCGAGATCTCGAATCAACTTATTGGTCTTATGGTATATCTCAGTATAGAGGATGATACCAAAGATCTATATTTGTTTATAAATTCTCCTGGCGGATGGGTAATACCCGGAGTAGCTATTTATGATACTATGCAATTTGTGCGACCAGATATACAGACAATATGCATGGGATTAGCCGCTTCAATGGGATCGTTTATTCTGGTCGGAGGAGAAATTACCAAACGTCTAGCATTCCCTCACGCTTGGCGCCAATGAGTTTTTTATTTGATTTGAGAGAAAAAAGAAGACTATGCCTTCGCGCTATATGAAATATGAATATTAAGTAATAATAGCATGGCACTTCGAATTCGATATGATAAATTTTTTTAACCCTTAAATTATGTATCGAAAGAGTAGTATGAGATAAAAGGTATTTCCGATTTTATCTAATCTATCGGGAGGCCTATTTCAGCGTCACAAACTTTTTTGTTTTCACGCCGGGAGGCTCTTAACAATATTTAGGTTATGAAAGAATATGAAAATAAAAAAAATCTTGTTTTTTTATTTGAAAAAAAAAAAAAAGAAACTTTGGGATTGCTAAATAACAGACGAAATAAATATATAAAGCAACGGAGCCATCATAGTATTTTTTTTTGAACTACTCCAAAAACAAAAAGAAGGGTGGTTATTGGATCATTTACCAACCCGAGTCTGATAGACCCTATATTTAATTTATTTGATATTTAAGTAAGGTAAAAACGAATTCCATTATAGAGCCGTATGCAATGCGTAAAAGATGCCTGTACGGTTGTTCAATTATATATTTTATTATTCTTTATCTCTTCACCTTATCATCATGCGAGATAGAATAAACATTTATTATGTTATATCATCAGGGTAATGATCCATCAACCTGCTAGTTCTTTTTATGAGGCACAGACGGGAGAATTTATCTTGGAAGCGGAAGAACTTTTGAAGCTGCGCGAAACCGTCACAAGGGTTTATGTACAAAGGACAGGCAAACCCTTATGGGTTGTATCCGAAGATATGGAAAGAGATGTTTTTATGTCAGCAACAGAAGCCCAAGCTCATGGAATTGTTGATCTTGTAGCGACTGAATAAAAAAGAAAAAATAACAAAAATTTCAGACGAATTGGTGATTTGAGATTTTATCTTCTTATTTTCTCTTCTTACCGGATTTAATATTCTATTCATTAATCTATTAATATAGAAATAAAATAATTCATAATCATCCGGTTAAGATCGATCTAAACCAGCCCATTATGTATATGATTCAATATGCCAACTATTAAACAACTTATTAGAAACACAAGACAGCCAATCAGAAATGTCACGAAATCCCCCGCTCTTGGGGGATGTCCTCAGCGACGAGGAACATGTACTAGGGTGTATGTGCGACTCGTTCAGATCATGGGCTAGGACAAAAGAAAGAAAACAATTGATCCAGTATCAACGATCAGTACCAGTGAATAGACTAGAATGGAAGAACTCCATTCAATATCTAAAAATCAAAAAGATCTATCCTTCTATTGTGGTATCAAATGTATGGTTTCCGTTGGTGCAAATCCAATCAACTCCGTTTTAAATTTAAGATGAGAAAGAATTCTCCATTGATAGCAAATGATATCCATTAAGCAGGGGAAATACTATTTTAAAAAGCAGAAAAATTATGCCTTACTCTTGCAAGAACGGACTAACAGGGTCAGCTACTCAGCAAATCTTCATAATTAAATACCGTTACTGTATAAGTGGATCTCATTGTGAAAGACCTCGTACTGGATAATTATGGGTAGAGCCAAAGAGTGTGAACTGTACAAGTTAACAATAACATTGATTAAATGAAAGAAGGGCTCCGGTGTATAGAGAGGACCTCACCGTTTAAGAAGTAACCATAGAAACGATGGAACCCACTATATCCATTTATATTTACTACTTTTATGTGTTTTTGATACCTAATATCAATACAATTTTTTTCTAGGCATTTCACCTAGAAAAAAAAAAAATCGTGGTCGGGAAGGTTATAGTAGCAAAAGCCATTGGAATTTAAATTTTATACATTGGAAGAATCCGTTTTGTTATTAATAGACTAGGATACGGGAAGGGAATAACTGAAAGAAAGGAAATCGATTAGTTATTCATCAAAGTTTCATTTATTCAATGACCAGAATTAAACGAGGGTATATAGCTCGAAGACGTAGAACAAAAATTCGTTTATTTGCATCAACCTTTCGAGGGGCTCATTCAAGACTTACTCGTACTATTACTCAACAGAAAATAAGAGCTTTGGTTTCGGCTCATCGGGATAGAGGTAGACAAAAGAGAGATTTTCGTCGGTTGTGGATCACTCGGATAAATGCAGTAATTCGCGAGAATAAAGTATACTTCAGTTATAGTAAATTTATACACAATCTGTACAAGAGACAGTTACTTCTTAATCGTAAAATACTTGCACAAATAGCTATATTAAATAAGAGTTGTCTTTATATGATTTCCAATGAGATCATAAAATAAAGAGATTGTCAGGAATCCGTTGGAATAGTTTAAATGGAGTTCCCTGGAGAATGAACTCTGGGAAGGTAGAGTAGAAATTAGTATGATAAAATATGATAAAGTCATCAAAATGAAGAAAGCCGTTAAATAAAAAATATTTATTCCTCTTCTCCCATTTTTTTTTTCTTACGACAGGACATTTCGATTTTACGATTTTTCGAACAAAAAAAACGTCAATCCGCATTTGAGTTTGGATTGGAATTTTCTTTTGATTCAATTCAATTGAAGAGTCAACCTATTTTTTTCTGGTTCTAAGACCAGCAGCTCTAGCGGTTGACTCGCTTCTTTCAAATTGTTTCTCATTATTAAGAAAAGGTAACGGAGATAAAATACGAGCTTGTTTTATAGCAATAGTAATTAATCGTTGTTGTTTTAAGGTCAATCTATTCACCCGTCTAGATAATATTTTTCCTTGTTCGCTAATAAATCGACTAATTAAACTCATGTTTCTATAATCAATTCGATCCCCCGATTGGATCGGAGGCAAACGCCTACGAAAAGATCGCTTAGATTTAAGAAAGATTCGCTTGGATTTATCCATGGTTTGTTTATTCCTTATCCTGAAAATCCCAATCCTATTTCTTAATTCTACATCATCTTTGATCCGATCGAAATAGGATTTGGTTTGTTTCTATTTATTTGTTTATATTTAAATAAATTAAAAAATAAATTATATATATATTGTTATATATAATATGTAATTTTTCATCTTCCTTGGAAGACTGACACACGGGCGATCGGTTCGATCTATTTCTTTATCTCCCCATGAATCGTATGTTTGTAACAACAGGGACAGAATTTTCTCAATTCCAATCGACTAGGCGTATTGTGTCGATTCTTTTGAGTAATATATCTGGAAATGCCCATTGATTCCTTATTAACACGATTTCGAACACAACTGGTACATTCCAAAACAACCGTTACTCGGACATCTTTACCCTTAGCCATGAACCTCCTTTGGTTTTTGATTCACTCAATTCTTTAATTTTCCGACCCGAAGCAAGGAAGAAGAAAGGACACAAAAATAGAAGCAGGTAACTCGAAATCAAATTATGAAAGAAATATTTTGTTGCAATCAATATAGTAATAAATAATAAGTAATATAATGATTTCTAACTATATTTATAATTTTTAATTGCCGTACAGTATTTTATTTTCAGTTAAGTATCTTGTATGATATTGTTGCCCCAACCACCGCATTTCCATTCTATTATTAATTTAATTTGAGCCTGAGCCCGAGTTCATAGTTTCACTGAGGGTGAAACCGCTTTTTCTTTGTTTTTTTTTTTTTTTTTTAGAAAGAATAAGTAAAAAAAGAAAAAAAGAAAAAACAAAGAAAAAAAGAAGGGAGGGGTAGGGATTAGTTACAGATATTTGATTGTATCTCTAATCTTCTTCCCCCTTCCCATATCAATAGCTAGAATGAAAAAAAGGGGAATATCAACGCATCCGGAAAAAAACGATTGATCTCTATCAATAAACCTGCTAAAGACCCGAACCATAGAGTACTTACTACCGGTGCCACGGAGAGATATGTTTTTAGATCTCGCATTTTAAAAACTCCTCTTTCTGTATTCGTTATTGTAATTTTATTGTAATTTGTAATACATAATGGTAATACATATATGACCGGATGTGTATATGTAGTTAATGACTTACCACTTGTACGCGGAGTTCCTAATTCAAATTGAAATGTACAAAATAGATATTTATTAAAAGAAAAAAATACGTCCATTTCCGCCTTAAATTCCTAAAAAATATTAATTTTTTGTGGTAGATTTCATATTTATTTCATACTTTATATAAGTCTTTTACCATATTATATGTTTGTTATATGATATATGAGACCAAAAGGAAGAAGGAAGAAATGATAAGATAGTTTGTGTATATCAATGTAGGAAATAAAGATGTGGAAAACAAGACAGGGATTCTCTACAATGACACTGTAGACCAATTGAAAGGGATGTA